AATGAGAGGTTTGATGTTAGTAACACAATCTTTTCTTAGAAAATATATTGTATTACCTTCATTGATAATAGCTAAAAATATGGGCCGTATGTTATTATTCCAATTTCCTGAATGGTACGAGGATTTGAAGGAATGGAATCGAGAAATGCACATTAAGTGCACCTATAATGGTGTTCAATTATCAGAAACAGAATTTCCAAAAGATTGGTTAACAGACGGAATTCAGATAAAGATTTTATTTCCTTTTTGTCTGAAACCTTGGCGAAGACAAAGATCTAAGGTACGATCTCATTATATGGATTCAATGAAAAAACAAGTAAAAAAAGACAATTTTTCTTTTTTAACAGTATGGGGAATGGAAGCGGAACTTCCCTTTGGTTCTCCCCGAAAACGACTTTCTTTTTTTGAACCCATTTTTAAAGAACTCGAAAGAAAAATTATAAAGCTAAAAAAACAATTTTTTCTCGTTCTAAGGGTCTTAAAGGAAAGAGGAAAATGGTCTTTACAAATTTCAAAAGAAAAAAAAGGATGGGTCATCAAAACAGTTCTTGTTATAAAGCGAATAATGAAAGAACTTGAAAAAGTAAATCCGATTTTTTCATTTGAATTGAAGAAGGTGAAAGTATATAAACCAAATAAAAATGGAAAAGATTCAAAAATAAATAATAAAATTAACCATGAATGGACCATACCAATTCGATCTATGAATTGGACAAATTATTCACTCATAGAAAAAAAAATGAAAGATCTTTATGATAGGATAATCACAACCAAGAATCAAATAGAACAAATCACAAAAGACAATAAAAAAACAGTTTTAACCTATGATGATAAAAGAAAAGGATCAGAATCACAGAAATCTAGTTGGCAGATATTAAAAAGAAACAATATACGATTAATACGTAAATCACATTTTTTTATAAAATTTTTCATTGAAAAAATATACATGGATATCTTGCTATGTACCATAAACATTCCCAGAATCAATATACAACTTTTTTTTGAATCAACAAAAAAAATTATCAATAAATACACTTACAACCATGAAACAAATCAAGAAAAAATTGATGAAATAAATCCAAATAGAATGAACTTTATTTCCACTATAAAAAAGTGGGTTTCAAATACTAATATTAGTAATAAAAATTTAAATAGTTATACTTGCTTGTCCCAAGCATATGTATTTTACAAATTATCACAAACCCAATTACTTAACAAGTATAACTTGAAATATATATTTCAAGATCATGAAACCCATTATTATCTTAGGGATGAAATAAAGGATTATTGTATAACACGAGGACTATTTGATTACAAATCAAGGCATAATAAAATTCAAAAATCTGGAATGAATAACTGGAAAAACTGGTTAAAGGGTTTTTATCAATACAATTTTTCCCGGATCAAATGGTCTCGATTAGTCCCGAAAAAATGGCGAAATAGAGTCAATCAACTTCGTATGATTAAAAATAAAGACTCAATGAAATTTAATTCATATGAAAACAAAAAAGACCAATTAAGTCATTATGTAAAAGAAGATTATTTCGTAACGGTTTCGTTCACAAAAAAAAAAAAAAAATTGGTTAAAAAACACTACAGATATGATCTTTTATCACATAAATATATGAATTATGAATATATTAATTATGGGGATAAGAAAAACTCCTATTTTTATGGATCAACAATACAAGTAAAGGAGAACCGGGAGATTCCATATCTATATAATTTCAATACATCGAAACCTGACGCATTTTATCTATTGGTAAGTACAACTATTAGTGATTATCTAGAGGAAAGATATCCTATTGATACGAATATAAATCGGGATAGAAAATATTTTGATTGTAAAATTCTCCATTTTTGTCTTATAAAAAATATTGATATCGAGACTTGGACCAATGCACATATTGGTATCAAGATTAATAAAAATACTAAGACTCAAACTAATAAGTATAAAAACAAAATGAAAAAGAAAGATATTTCGTTTCATAAAGAAATCAACTTATACAAGAAAAAAAAAAAAATTTTTGATTGGATGGGAATGAATCAAAAAAGGTTATATCATAATCCTACCATAGCAAAACTAAAATCTTGGTTCTTACCAGAATTTGTGCTACTTTTTGAAACATATAAAATTAAACCATGGATTATACCAATCCAATTTCTTCTTTTAGATTTTCATAAAAATGAAAAGATTAGTCAATATGAAAACATCAACATAAAAAAAAAAAAAAACCTTCCCATATTATCTAATCAAAAAGAATATATTGATTTAGAAAATTCTAACCAAGAAAAAAACAAACAACAATATCCAAAATATCTTGGATATGATCTAGGAAAACAAAACGAAAAAAAAGATGTTGAAGATAATTACGCGGGATCAGACATTAAAAAACGTAGAAATAAAAAAGAATCTAAGAAGATCAAGGAAGCAGAACTAGATTTATTACTAAAAAAATATTTCCTTTTTCAATTAAGATGGGATGATTCTTTGAGTCAAAGAATGATCAATAATATTAAGGTATATTGTCTCTTACTTAGATTGACAAATGCAAAGCAAATTGCTATATCCTCTATTCAAAGAGGAGAAATGCGTCTGGATGTAATGCTGATTCAAAAGGATCTTGTTCTTACAGAATTGATAAAAAGAGGAATATTAATTATCGAACCAGTTCGTTTATCTATAAAAAGGGATGGGCAATTTATTATCTATCAAACCATAAGTATTTCATTAGTTAATAAAGGTAAAGATAAAGTTAAAACTAATAAAAAATTCATAAAAAAACGAAATGTTGATAAGAATAATTTAGACAAATCCATTGCACAACATAGCGATATGCCTGTGAATGAAGAAAAAAAAAATAATAATAATTTTCTTGTTCCTGAACATATTCTATCTCATCGACGTCGGAGAGAGTTGAGAATTCTAATTTGTTTCAATTTCTGGAATTGGAATGATATAGATAAAACTCCACAATTTTGCAACGAAAACAAAATAATAAACTGTGGACAATTTTTTAATGAGGACAAGCATCTTAATAGAGATGCAAACAACTTTATTAAATTAAAATTATTTCTTTGGCCTAATTACCGATTAGAGGATTTAGCTTGTATGAATCGTTACTGGTTTGATACCCATAACAGCAGTTGTTTTAGTATGTCAAGGATATATATGTATCCCCAATCCAGAATAAGTTAATAAACTAATATTATATTTCCTATATATCACCTGACATAACATATTTGATAGATGGCGAAAGATGTACATATGCATATGTTATGTTACATTTTAGTACCTGATATTGATTTATTTTTGGATCTAGGAATAATAAATTAGTAGAATCTTTATTAAGTAAAAAAAAAAAAATCACTCTCTTTCGTGAATGATTATATTTTATTCTATCGAAATCCCATTTTTTTTTTTTTTCAAACATAAAAGTGGGATTTCAATAGAATAAAAAAGTATGAATAAATCTAAACTTTTGTTTATATCAGATTAAAATGACTGACATAATCATAACATAATATAATAATAATTATTATTTTTCCTGATCGGTAAAATCTAAAAAAAAAATAATAATAATAAAGTATAGAAGAATTTTTTTATGGTCAAAAATTCATTTATTTCAGTTATTCTGCAAGACGAAAAAGAAGAAAACAAAGGGTCTGTTGAATTTCAAGTATTCAGTTTCACCAATAAAATACGGAGACTCACCTCGCATTTGGAATTACACAAAAAAGATTTTTTATCTCAAAGAGGTCTACGAAAAATTCTGGGAAAACGTCAACGGCTGTTGGCTTATTTGTCAAAGAAAAATCGAGTAAGTTATAAAAAATTAATTAGTCAGTTAGATATTCGGGAGCTAAAAACTCGTTAATTTGAGGATTCATTTGAAATTTTTTTTAGGTTTTTATTTTTATAAACCTCGCTTTGAGAAATTCATGGAATAATGAATTAGGAAAGAAAAGATATGACTGTACCGGCTACAAGAAAAGATCTCATGATAGTCAATATGGGCCCTCATCACCCATCGATGCATGGTGTTCTTAGACTTATTATAACTCTCGACGGTGAAGATGTTATTGACTGTGACCCCGTATTGGGCTATTTACACAGAGGGATGGAAAAAATAGCGGAAAACCGAACAATTATACAATATCTTCCTTATGTAACACGTTGGGATTATTTAGCTACTATGTTCACCGAAGCAATAACAGTAAATGCACCAGAACAATTGGGAAATGTTCAAGTACCCCAAAGGGCCAGCTATATCAGAGTAATTATGCTAGAGCTGAGTCGTGTAGCTTCGCATTTGTTATGGCTTGGGCCTTTTATGGCGGATATCGGTGCGCAGACTCCCTTTTTCTATATTTTCAGAGAGAGAGAATTGCTATATGATCTATTCGAAGCTGCCACAGGTATGCGAATGATGCATAATTATTTCCGCATCGGAGGAATAGCTGCTGATCTACCTCATGGTTGGATAGATAAATGTTTAGATTTCTGCGATTATTTTTTAACGAGTGTTGTTGAATATGAAAAACTTATTACGCGGAATCCCATTTTTTTGGAACGAGTTGAAGGAGTGGGCATTATTGGTGTAGAAGAAGCAATAAATTGGGGCTTATCAGGACCCATGTTACGAGCTTCTGGGATCCAATGGGATCTTCGTAAAGTTGATCATTATGAATGTTACAATGAATTCGATTGGGAAGTCCAATGGCAAAAAGAAGGGGATTCATTAGCTCGTTATTTAGTACGAATTGGCGAAATGAGGGAATCTATAAAAATTATTCAACAGGCTTTAGAAGGAATTCCCGGAGGACCCTATGAGAATTTAGAAATTCGGCGCTTAGATAGAGCAAGAAATTCCGAATGGAATGATTTTGAATATAGATTCATTAGTAAAAAACCTTCGCCTAATTTTGAATTGTCGAAACAAGAACTTTATGTAAGAGTAGAAGCCCCAAAGGGAGAATTAGGAATTTATTTGATAGGAGATAATAGTGTTTTCCCCTGGAGATGGAAAATTCGTCCGCCCGGTTTTATCAATTTGCAAATTCTTCCTCAGCTAATTAAAAGAATGAAATTGGCTGATATCATGACAATACTAGGTAGTATAGATATCATTCTGGGAGAAGTTGACCGTTGAAATGATAATTGGCACAACAGAAACACAAACTATCAATTCTTTTTCTAAATCAGAATCCTTAAAAGAAGTCTATGGACTCATATGGCTATTTATCCCTGCTTTGACCCTTATATTGGGAATCATAATAGGGGTGCTAGTAATTGTATGGTTAGAAAGAGAAATATCCGCAGCGATACAACAACGTATTGGACCCGAATATGCCGGCCCGTTGGGAATTCTTCAAGCTCTAGCAGACGGGACTAAATTACTTTTTAAAGAGGACCTCCTACCATCTAGAGGAGATATTCGTTTGTTTAGTATCGGACCGTCTATAGCAGTCATATCAATTGTATTAAGTTATTTAATAATTCCTTTTGGGTATCGACTTGTTTTAGCTGATCTCAGTATAGGTGTTTTTTTATGGATCTCCATTTCAAGTATTGCTCCTATTGGGCTTCTTATATCAGGATATGTATCGAATAATAAATACTCTTTTTTAGGTGGCTTGCGAGCTGCGGCTCAATCTATTAGTTATGAAATACCATTAACTCTATGTGTGTTATCAATATCTCTACGTGTGATTCGTTAGAACATGAACTTTGACCTCAAAATGAAATAAAGGAAAGAGGAATTAATGTATTGGATAGATATAGATATTTTTATTTTTTTATTCATCAGAGTTATTCAGGTCGATGAGTTAAACCAGATAGTTATATGAGTAAAATAAAACAGCTTATCAATGTGTAGTAAAAAGAGAAAATCTCATTCCCTATATACAAGAATAAAGCAGAAGTAAACATTAAGGAGTATAAACTCTTTATCCCAAGATTGAGATTCTTTAATTAGTCATCATATCTTGAAGCGGGTACAAAAGATCAACTGTATGGGATTACTGTCTTGTATGTATTACCATACTGGAGATCAATCAAAAATCAGTGGACGGTTAGGAACACCAAGGTACACAAAGGATTAGTAAAGGATTAGTAATAGAGATAATGTAAGGTATCAAAAAAGAGGTATTTCCACATAAAACGAATCATAAGATGATAGGGGCTTTAAGTTGGTAGAAATGATCAAGCAGTACTTCCCCACGATTCCGATCTAGAGTATGCTCCTAGTCACTGATTAAAGAAATAACTATCAAGAACGAATTAATCCTTTATTCTCAGGAATACCTCTTATGAGAAAGAAGAACAGGAACAAAAGAAATAGAATATAAAAAAGATCTTTATTTATTTTTTCCTAACATCTATACCAATATATATGTATATATGAAATTCATATTCTTTATGATTCAGTAAAGAATGTCTAATTCTTTTTATCTCTTGATATAACGAGTATTTTATTGAAAGATTAAGTTATTACCGAAGATTTAATTATAAGGGATGAGATCAATTCGGAAGCGCCCCTTTTTTTTGTTATTCTAGCAGACAGAATTCCATTGGTCTAATTTTTGGGACTCTACCAGTCCTTACATTTATTTGTACGCGGCCATAGAGGAGCCGTATGAAGCTGAGGCCTCATGTACGGTTTTGGAATAGCGGTGAGAACAGTTATGTTATTATCGACTATGATTATCGAACAGTTCAAGTACAGTTGATATAGTTGAGGCGCAGTCAAAATATGGTTTTTGGGGGTGGAATATGTGGCGTCAACCTATAGGGTTTATCGTTTTTATAATTTCTTCTCTAGCAGAATGCGAGAGATTACCTTTTGATTTACCAGAAGCAGAAGAAGAATTAGTAGCAGGTTATCAAACCGAATATTCTGGTATCAAATATGGTTTATTTTATATTGCTTCTTATCTAAATCTCTTAGTTTCTTCATTATTTGTAACAGTTCTTTATTTAGGTGGGTGGAATTTATCTATTCCATACATATCTGTTCCTGAACTTTTCGGAATAAATCAAATTGCTAGAGTCTTTGGAATGACAATTGGTATCTTTATTACATTAGCTAAAGCTTATTTGTTTCTTTTTATATCTATCACAACAAGATGGACTTTACCCAGGATGAGAATGGACCAACTATTAAATCTTGGATGGAAATTTCTTTTACCTATTTCTCTAGGTAATTTATTATTGACAACGTCTTCCCAACTTGTTTCACTATAAATAACACAATACGATAATGGTATTCTAGACTCATAACCTCTCTTAAACAAGAGAAAGAAACATCAACTTATTCGTGGATATCTACAATATGTTTCCTATGGTGACTGGGTTCATGAATTATGGTCAACAAACAATACGAGCCGCAAGGTATATTGGTCAAAGTTTCATAATTACCTTATCCCATGCAAATCGTTTACCTGTAACTATTCAGTATCCTTATGAAAAGTCGATCACATCAGAACGTTTACGTGGTCGAATCCACTTTGAATTTGATAAATGTATTGCTTGTGAAGTATGTGTTCGTGTGTGCCCCATAGATCTACCTGTTGTTGATTGGAGATTTGAAGGAGATATTAAAAATAAAATATTGATTAACTATAGTATAGATTTTGGTGTCTGTATATTTTGCGGTAACTGTGTCGAATATTGTCCCACTAACTGTTTATCAATGACTGAAGAATATGAACTTTCTACTTATGATCGTCACGAATTGAATTATAATCAAATCGCTTTGGGTCGGTTACCAATGTCAGTAATTGGAGACTACACAATTCAAACAGTTATGAATTCGACTCAAATAAAAATAGACAAAGGTAAATATATTGATTCAAGAACAATTACCAATTAGTAAGATTTTATTTTTCTATTTTGATAGAAAGGATCCAAGCTTCTTTATTTATTTTTTTTAGTCAATGTAACTAAAAGTAAAACGATAACTATAGATTGTTGAGAATAGCGGGTTTATTTAATATTTTTAGTTTTGATTTGGAAATATAAGATTCTAACTCTTCTTTATCTTCTGAATAAATTAAAATGAAAAAGTTGAGTTGGCCCAATAACTTTATCTACATTAATCTATATTACAATCTATACTGCATTACTACATTAAGATTTTATTTAGGAACGGTATCATAGACAATTAAAAAAATGGGCTAATTTTGACTTCCTGGACTATTCAGTAAGGTCATGAAATCTTTACGATTTATTTATTTTCTTATTTCATACATAATGGATTTACCTGGATCAATACATAATATTGTTGTAGTATTTCTGGGATCAGTTCTTATATTTGGGGGCCTGGGAGTAGTATTATTTACCAATCCAATTTATTCTGCCTTTTCGTTGGGATTGGTTCTTGTTTGTATATCCTTATTCTATATTCTATCGAATTCTTATTTTATAGCTGCTGCACAACTTCTTATTTATGTGGGAGCCATAAATGTCTTAATCATATTTGCTGTAATGTTCATAAATGGCTCAGAATATTCCAATGTTTCCCACCTTTGGACCCTTGGAGATGGGGTTACTTCACTGGTTTGTACAAGTATTTTTTTTTCACTAATTATTACTATCCCGGATACGTCATGGTACGGAATTCTTTGGACTACAAGATCAAACCAGATTCTAGAACAGGACCTAATAAGTTATGTTCAACAAATTGGGATTCATTTATCAACAGATTTTTATCTTCCATTTGAACTCATTTCTATAATTCTTTTAGTTTCTTTAATAGGTGCAATTACTATGGCTCGTCAATCATAAATACTTATGATTTAAAAAATTTTTAGAATTATAAATTTGAAATAAAATAAAAAAGGTGTAAAGGTTTAAGGTTTTTAGTTAAATCTATTGCCAATACCTTCTATCGTTCTGTAATATTTTGTTCTATTCTAGTCAATGAAATCAGTTGAATTGTTATTCATATTTAAATGAATCTAAATTGATGAGGAGTTAGTCAATGATGTTCGAACATGTACTTTTTTTGAGTGTCTATTTATTTTCTATCGGTATCTATGGATTAATCACAAGTCGAAACATGGTTAGAGCACTTATGTGTCTTGAGCTTATACTAAATTCAGTTAATATCAATCTCGTAACATTTTCTGATTTATTTGATAGTCGCCAATTAAAAGGAGACATTTTCTCAATTTTTGTTATAGCTATTGCAGCGGCTGAAGCTGCTATTGGATTAGCTATTGTTTCATCGATCCATCATAACAAAAAATCAACTCGTATCAATCAAGCAAATTTGTTGAATAATTAAATTAGTCGTAATTATTCATTATGTAATCATTGATTTTCATTATATAAATTATATAATAATAAAATAATAATTTATATTAATTTGTTAGATTTATTCGAATTTAAAATAGAATTAAAATTCCATTAATATTAATTAAATATTGTATTATTTGTTGACCAATTTGAATTCAGATGTGCGACTTGTATTGTATGACTGTGGTTGTTGAAAGAGAAATCAAAGTATCTTGGCACTTTTTCATGAACAAATTTAGAAATATATTGATTCTTAAAAAAATTAATAAATCATTGATTCATCTGGTGTCTACAATATAAACATATAATTAATTTACTACCATTTATTTTTACCATACCAGATCGAAAATTTTTTATGTTCAAAACGGGAATTTATAGATTTAATGTCACATTCAGTAAAAATTTATGATACATGTATAGGGTGTACTCAATGTGTGCGCGCCTGCCCCACAGATGTATTGGAAATGATACCTTGGGACGGATGTAAAGCTAAACAAATTGCTTCCGCACCAAGAACCGAGGATTGTGTAGGTTGTAAGAGATGTGAATCCGCTTGCCCGACAGACTTTTTGAGTGTCCGTGTTTATTTATGGCATGAAACAACTCGCAGCATGGGTCTATCTTATTAATTGATACGTTACAAAAACTCCACTTGAATCATTTGATTCCTCATTTACCGACAAAAGCCCGTACTCGATAAAATAAATATATTATTTCGAGCACGGGCTTTTCTGGTCAAAACGTATCTTGTCTTTATCACGAGTCATTTTCCTTGGTTTTGGTTAACAATACTTGTTGTTTTGCCTATATTCGCGGGTTCTTCCATTTTTTTTCTTCCCCATAAGGGGAATAAGGTGTTTAGATGGTATACTATATGTATATGCTTATTAGAACTCCTTTTAACGACCTATGCATTCTGTTATCATTTCCAATTGGACGATCCCTTAATCCAATTGGAAGAAGATTGGAAATGGATAAATATTTTGGATTTTCACTGGAGACTGGGAATCGATGGGCTTTCCGTGGGACCCATTTTACTGACAGGATTTATTACTACTTTAGCTACTTTAGCGGCTTGGCCAGTTACTCGAAATTCACGATTATTCCATTTCTTTATGTTAGCAATGTACAGTGGTCAAATAGGATCATTTTCTTCTCGAGACCTTTTACTTTTTTTTATCATGTGGGAGTTAGAATTAATTCCTGTTTACTTACTTTTATCCATGTGGGGAGGAAAGAAGCGCTTATACTCGGCTACAAAGTTCATTTTGTACACTGCGGGGGGTTCTATTTTTCTATTAATAGGAGTTCTAGGTATGGGTTTATATGGCTCCACTGAACCTACATTAGATTTTGAAAGACTTGCTAATCAATCATATCCTATGGCATTGGAAATAATATTCTATTTTGGCTTCCTTATTGTTTATGCTGTCAAATCGCCGATCATACCCCTACATACATGGTTACCAGATACCCATGGAGAAGCACATTACAGTACATGTATGCTTCTTGCCGGAATTTTATTAAAAATGGGAGCATATGGATTGATTCGGATCAATATGGAATTATTACCCCGTGCTCATTCCATATTTTCTCCGTGGTTGGTGATAGTGGGAACAATACAAATAATCTATGCGGCTTTAACCTCTTTTGGTCAACGCAATTTAAAAAAGAGAATAGCCTATTCCTCTGTATCTCACATGGGTTTCACAATTATAGGAATTGGTTCTATAACCAACATGGGACTAAATGGAGCCATTCTACAAATACTTTCTCATGGATTTATTGGTGCTGCACTTTTTTTCTTGGCAGGAACCTGTTGTGATCGAATACCTCTTGTTTCTCTCGACGAAATGGGGGGGATAGCTGTCCCGATGCCGAAAATATTTACAATGTTCAGTAGCTTTTCGATGGCCTCTCTTGCATTGCCAGGGATTAGTGGTTTTGTTGCAGAATTAGTAGTCTTTTTTGGAATAATTACCAGCTCAAAATATCTTTTAATTCCAAAAGTACTAATTACTTTTGGAATGGCAATTGGAATGATATTAACTCCTATTTATTTATTATCTATGTTACGTCAGATGTTCTACGGATACAAGTTATTCAATGTTCCAAATTCTAATTTTGTGGATTCTGGACCACGAGAACTTTTTGTTTCGATCTGTCTCTTTTTACCAATAATAGGTATTGGTATTTATCCCGATTTCGTTCTCTTACTATCAGTTGACAAGGTCCAAGCTATCTTATCTAATTATTTTTTATAGATAGTTTTTATTAATGAGACGGCAAGTCTTATAATTCTGTAAAATAAAGTGAATTAGAGTTGGAATGAGATGTATCTCGAGTTTTTGCGAATCATTTGATTTCGGGAATCAAATGGTTCGCAAAAACTCGAGATACATATGAGATGATGTTCTTATGTTATGTATCGTTTATTCAATTAGATGTTAATGTGAATGAACCATAACTATGTAAACCTATTCCTAATAGATTGATCCCAAAATAACATATCCAAATTATAAGAAATCCTATAGAAGCCGCAAGTGCCGAATGTGTATCTTGTAAACTTTTATTTGTTCTAGTATGTGAATAAATCGCGAATATGATCCAAGTAATAAATGCCCAAGTTTCCTTAGGGTCCCAATTCCAATAAGATCCCCAAGCCTCATTAGCCCATACTGCTCCAGAAAGAATGCCTATGGTTAAAAAGGTAAAGCCTAAACTAATGACACGATAACTCCAATAATCTAAACGCTGAGTCAATTGATATTTGTAATAATTTCGAAATGAAATAAAAGAAGTGTTTTTAAAAACACTTCTTTTATCATTCAAATATTCGACTTCGCCAACGATAAATGATTTAATTACTAAAGTCTTGCTTTTAAAAAACATATCAATGTTTTTTCGAAATGTAACGACTAAAAGAGCGACTGATAATAATGATCCACATAAAAGAGCTGCATAGCTTAATAGCATCATACTTACGTGCATCATTAACCACTGAGATTGTAGAGCGGGTACTAATATAGCGGATTGATGCATTTCGGTTGAAAGACCCGACGTGGCGAAACCTTGGGTAAAAATAGCACTTGGCGCGGTTATTACGCTTAAATAATTTTTATTATTTCGTATTTTAGGAATCATATGAATAATGGAGAAACTCCATGAAAGGAAGATTAATGACTCATATAAATTACTTAATGGGGAATGACCCGAATAAATCCAACGAATAACTAATAATCCTGTTATAGATAAAAAGGTAGCTATCATACCTCTTTCCGATGAATTGCGTAATCCTACGATTTCGTGGACTAATAAGGTCATAAAATGAATCGTAATCACAATTGAAATAATCGAAAAAGAGATATGAGTTAATATATGTTCTAAAGTTGCAAATATCATAAAAAGGGCGGGGGTTCTCCATTATAGAATTAAAATCGAGAATTAAATATATTATAGGATCCGCTGTGTCCCTTTTAGGGGATGCCGCCACTCGGACTCGAACCGAGATGCTCTAGCACTGCTTCCTAAGAACAGCGTGTCTACCAATTTCACCATGGCGGCTTATTTGAAATATTAATAAATAATAGTCAATTCATGTTGAATGGTCAAGATTCAAGGATTCAATATAGTTAGTAAACGTTAGAACCGATGAAAAAAGACTTATTGAAATTAATATTTGAATGTTTACTAAGTATTGCCGTAGGGTTTAGCTTTAAGAATCAACTTTCATGTATCTAGTTTAGAATGTAAAAATGGAGTTATACCAAAACAGTCAGAACTAGATAGTTTTGTTCCGGGCCAAGGGTCGACTAAAAATAATCCTTTTTTTAGATGATTTTTTAATTTTAATTAATGTATTGAAAATTTAAAAGATTAAATAAAAAAAAAAAAAATGTCATATTTATCGTAATTTTATTCGAGGCATTTTTCTAATAATTTCGATACCTTAGTATCATTTATAATACTCTTCGTAATTTATTATAAATACTATCTAGTAACTATACTTCTAATTAGGTTTTGGGCTAGGCATATAACAAAAAACTTTTTCTCTATCAATTAAATTTTCACAATTGAAAATTTAATTGATAGAGAAAAATTAGAATACTTAGTACTATACTAAGAGGTCAGTAAACATAAGAATTATTATTTACTATATAACACGCCACAGCAGTGCAGTTAGTTCTAACTAATATTGATATTAAGGAGTTAAATACATTCAATACATTAGTTAATGTGAATCATTATATCCTAAAAATTTTTAGGTTCTTAATGGTATGTCGATTTAGATTATTCCAAAATTTTATTACTTGTTTGTTGCACAAAAAAACTTTTTGAATGCCCAGTGGAAACCGATTTAGCTAAAGAAAGAGCTTTTACTGCCGTTAAATATCCCTTCTTCTTCCAAATATTTCTACGAATACGTTTTTTTGATCGAGAAATACGTTTTTTTGGAACCGCCATTCAAAAACAAAATATTAATTTTTATTATTGTATGTGAAAGACATATATTTGGATCGTTTTTTCGTCATTATCCATACTTATCCCATGGATTATAAATACTTTGTTCAAAACATGTAAAACATATCATAATAATATAAATATAATTCTATATAATTATATAATATATATGTAAATATGTAAAAATAAATATATACATATATACAAAATATACCAAAAGATTATGAATTATATATACGTATCCATGTATATATACCTATGCCATATCACATATATATCTAGGGCTAAATTAAATAGATAATAATTTTTTTTTTTATTTTTTTTGTTGATTTCTTTTATTATTGTTCTTTTGGTTGGTGGATTTGAAACAATTAAATTTATAACAATAAAAAAACAAATATTTTTTTATGGAACAAACATATCAATACGCATGGATAATACCCTTTCTTCCACTTCCAGTTACTATGTCAATAGGATTTGGACTTCTGTTTATTCCTACAGCAACAAAAAATATTCGTCGTATGTGGGGTTTTACTAGTGTTTTACTGCTAAGTATAACTATGGCCTTTTCGGCCAGTCTGTCTATTCAGCAAATAAATGGAAGTTTTATCTATCAATATTTATGGTCTTGGACCATCAATAATGATTTTTCCTTAGAGTTTGGACACTTGATCGATCCACTTACTTCTATTATGTTAATACTAATTACTACTGTTGGAATCATGGTTCTTATTTATAGTGACAATTATATGTCTCATGATCAAGGATATTTTAGATTTTTTGCTTATATGAGTTTTTCTAATACTTCCATGTTGGGATTAGTTACTAGTTCCAATTTGATACAAATTTATATTTTTTGGGAACTCGTAGGAATGTGTTCATATTTATTAATAGGTTTTTGGTTTACACGACCGGTTGCAGCAAGTGCTTGCCAAAAAGCCTTTATAACTAATCGTGTAGGAGACTTTGGTTTATTATTAGGAATCTTAGCTTTTTATTGGATAACTGGCAGTTTAGAATTTCGGGATTTGTTCAAAATAGTTAATAACTTGATCCATAGTAATGGGGTCAATTCTACATTTGTTACTCTCTGCGCCTTTTTATTATTCGTCGGCGCAATTGCTAAATCTGCACAATTCCCTCTTCACATATGGTTACCTGATGCTATGGAGGGGCCCACCCCTATTTCGGCTCTTATACACGCTGCTACCATGGTAGCAGCGGGAATTTTTCTTGTAGCTCGGCTTCTTCCTCTTTTCAGAGTTATACCTTACATAATGAATTTCGTTTCTTTAATAGGCATAATAACAGTACTATTAGGAGCCACTTTGGCTCTCGCTCAAAGAGATATTAAAAAAAGTTTAGCCTATTCCACAATGTCTCAATTGGGTTATATTATGTTAGCTCTAGGTATAGGTTCTTATCGAGCTGCTTTATTCCATTTAATAACTCATGCCTATTCTAAAGCTTTATTGTTTTTGGGATCCGGATCCATTATTAATTCTATGGAACCTATTGTTGGATATTCACCCGATAAAAGTCAGAATATGGTTCTTATGGGCGGTTTAACAAGATATGTTCCAATTACAAGAACTACTTTCTTATTAGGTACACTTTCTCTTTGTGGTATTCCGCCTCTTGCTTGTTTTTGGTCCAAGGATGAAATTCTTAATGATAGTTGGTTGTATTCACCAATTTTTGCAATAATAGCTTGTTTTACAGCGGGATTAACCGCATTTTATATGTTTCGAATGTATTTACTAACCTTTGATGGGCATTTGCGTGTTCATTTTCAAAATTATAGTAGTACTAAAAATAGTTCATTCTATTCCATATCTCTATGGGGAAAAGCAGTACCGAAAGTAGTCAATAGAAATTTACTTTTATCAACAATTAATAATACGGTCTTCTTTTTTTCAAAGGATACATATCAAATTAATGATAATATAAAAAATCGAATGCGATACTTGAGTACTTCTTTTATAAATAAATACACTTACATGTATCCTCACGAATCGGACAATACTATGCTATTTCCTCTTCTTATATTGACACTATTTACTTCGTTCATGGGATCAATAGGAATTGATTTTGATCAAGGAGTAGTAGATTTTGATATATTATCGAAATGGTTAACTCCATCGAGAAACCTTTTGAATAAAAATTCAAACTATTCTGTGAATTGGTATGAATTTTTTACAAATGCAATTTTTTCAGTAAGTATAGCTCTTGTTGGACTATTTGTAGCATCTATTTTATATGGGTCTGTTTATTCATCTTTCAAGAATTTGGACTTAATCAATTCATTTGTAAAAAGGGGTCCTAAAAGGATTATCTTGGACCAAATAAAAAAAGTGGTATACAATTGGTCATATAATCGTGGTTACATAGACATTTTTTATACTAGAGTCTTAATCATGAGTATAAGAGGATTAGCCGAACTAATTCAGTTTTTTGATAGACGTATAATTGATGGAATTATAAATGGGGTTGGGGTTGCAAGTTTCTTTATAGGAGAAGGGATCAAATATATGGGAGGTGGACGAATTTCGTCTTATCTATTCTTGTATTTATCTTATGTATTAATATTTTTATTAATCTTTTTATTTTATAATTATTTTATAATTATTTTCTGAAAAAGTTGATAAACTTGACGGATACGTAAAAGAGATTTTTTCTTTTCCATCACTTGGACATGTATAAAAAAAATATTGTGACATTTCATTTCGTACAGCATTTTCAAATAGATCATTTTTTATATATCTAAATGGACGATTCCATCGTTTATAATCGAAAAAAAAAGTCATAAGAGGTTTTTCAAACCGGAAATGGGCATGGGTCTTTTCTTTTTTTTCTTCTTTAAGTCTTCCCAATTCCCAATTCTCTTGATACCCATCAAGATAAGAATCTTCGTCAACAGGGCTATCCTTATAGGATGTCTCTTTAAAGTGGAATTCATCTTTTGTTTTTTCCTTTCCATTCACCCGGATCTCTTCCGTTTCATCTATTTTGTCCGGATCCTCTTTTTCTTCCGAACAAAGGGAAGGGTCTTCTTCGGTGGATCCCCCTTGTTCCTGTTTAGTCGCCTTCGTTTCGGAAGTTGTTTCTACATCGATTTCTTCCTCACTTTCTCCCTTTTCTTCTGTTTCTGAGGTTTCTTTCAGTTTCTTAGTGACAATAGGCGACGGCATTCTGCCTAAATAGTAGACACAGGTGATAAATAAGAGAATACTAAAGATTCGAGCCATATAATTTCTCAATTCTGACACAAGGTACTTATTAGATCGAATAGAATGATTTTGCCGTATCCAGACTAAGACCAATCCAACCCATTTCATTAATAAAATGTGACCAATTAACCAACCAACAAAACTACTTGTTACAAATAACATCTTATTGTTGCATCGAAACGTATAAATGTTGACTAATCTGGTTAACGTTGAGCTTGGTAAAATGAAATGGTTGAATAATTGAAAAATTAGATTATTCAGGAATACACATTGAATGCTGAGATTACGCATTGAATTTCTGGTAGTAGATCCATAATCAAAAAGGTTTTTGTGATTGTTCCAGAAGAAATGAAACAAAAGATACGGTAGAACTAGGACAGTTATTGTATGAGGTCTACCCAATGCTAGATGCAGAGGCGTATAATAGATCGATATGAACATCATGAGCTGTCCCGTAATAAAACCAGTTGTTGCTGATACCCCCTTCTCGGTTCCTTCTTCCATAACC